AACAAAAATTGAGAAAATGTCTCCTCTTAATTGACGACTATCAAAAAAATCGCAAAATGTTACGAAATTTATATTCACTGCATTCAGTATAAGTTCAAGACACATAAGGGCTCTAACCATATTTCGACTCGTGATCAATCCATATATACCTATAGAAAATAAATAGGCACTCAAAATAAGTACATGTTCGATCATCATTGATCAACCCCTTATCAATATCGATGCATTTCAAGATGAACAAGAATTCAACCGGTTCTATTAACTAGAATATAAACAGTACGCAACTAACAAGTGTGGAACAAAGAAATCAAATAAATAGAGTTTATTGTTAGAATATATTGACAAAAAATTTTCTATTTTGATAGAATTGAAACACGCAACAACGTTTTATTTTTATTACTATGCTAGTTCTAACGATTTATTACTGACGAGCCATAGCAATTGCACCTATCAAAGCAACTAAAAGAATTATGGAAATGAGTTCAAATGGAAGGAAAAAATCTGTTGATAAATGAATCCCAATTTGTTGACTATTACTTAAAAAATCTTGTTCTATAATCTGGTTTGATCTTGTAGTCCAAATAATACCGTACCATGACGTATCTGTAATAATAGTAATTAGTGAAGCAAAAATACTTGCACAAACCATCGCAGTCACCCCATCCCCAACGGTCCAAAGAGTAAAATCGTTGTAAGATGCTGAACCATTCATAAACATCACAGCAAATATGATTAAAACATTTATAGCTCCCACGTAAATAAGGAGCTGTGCGGCCGCTATAAAATGGGAGTTTGATGAAATATATAATAAAGATATACAAACAAGAACCAATCCCAATGAAAAGGCAGAATAAATTGTATTAGTAAGTAATACCACCCCTAAACCTCCTAATATAATAACCAATCCTAGAAAGACTAAAAGAAAATCATGTATTGATCCGGGTAAATCCATTTTTTGTAAAATAAGAAATAAATAAAAAATCTTTCATGATCTTATTGACCTGACCAGGAAATGGACCCTATTTTTTTATGATATGTTTTTATGAATTTAATTCTAAATGCTAAGAAATTCTAATGAGTGTAGATTGATGTGTATCCAATAATTGAATCAATCTCGTTTTTTATCAGAATAATAAATTTAAAATGGGAGCTATATATGTTAAAAAAATTACTGATAGATGATATATCACTCGATTTTAACTCCAAATGACGCCTCGATTCTCATCAACTAATTATTGGGATTTCTATTGTAGTTATTGACCAAGGATAAATAAAACTAAAATTTTTTAATCATGGGGTTGACGTATTTTTTCTTTGAGGCGAATTCAAAATTGTTCTAATTGTGTAATCGTCAATTACTGGCATTGGTAAACGACCCAAAGCTATTTGATTATAATTCAATTCGTGACGATCATAAGTAGAAAGTTCATATTCTTCAGTCATTGATAAACAATTTGTTGGACAATACTCAACGCAATTACCACAAAAAATACAGATTCCGAAATCAATACTGTAATTAAGCAATCGTTTCTTTCTAATATTCGTTTCCAATTTCCAATCCACAACAGGTAAATCTATAGGACATACACGAACACATACTTCACAAGCAATGCATTTATCAAATTCAAAGTGGATTCGACCGCGGAAACGTTCCGATGTGATTAATTTTTCATAAGGATATTGAATAGTTACAGGTAAACGATTTGCGTGCGATAAGGTAATCATAAAACTTTGACCAATGTACCTTGCAGCTCGGACTGTTTGTTGACCATAATTCATGAACCCGGTTACCATGGGGAACATATCGTGAATATATCGAATTTTTTTTTCTCTTGTTTGGGACAGGTCGTGATAGTGTATTTACAGTGCAAGGAGTTGGGAAGAAGTTGTTAATAATAGATTACCTAGAGAAATAGGTAAAAGAAATTTCCATCCAAGGTTTAATAATTGGTCCATTCTTAACCTAGGTAAAGTCCATCTTGTTGTGATAGGAATAAACAAGAACAAATATGTTTTAGCTAATGTAATAAAGAGAAAAATTGTGGTTCCAAAGACGCCACCTACTTTATTTATTTCAAATAGTTCAGGAATAAACATGTACGGAATAGAGAGATTCCACCCACCCAAGTAAAGAACTGTTACAAACAATGAAGAAACTAGTAGATTTAGATAAGAAGCAACATAAAATAAACCAAATTTGATACCAGAATATTCAGTTTGATAACCCGCTACTAATTCTTCCTCTGCTTCTGGTAAGTCAAAGGGTAATCTCTCACATTCTGCTAGGGAGGAAATTATAAAAACGATAAACCCGATAGGTTGACGCCACAAATTCCATCCCCAAAACCCATATTTTGCCTGTGCCTCAACTATATCAACTGTACTTGAACTGTTAGATAATTATAGTCGGTGATAACATCACTGTTCCCATCGCTATTACAGAACCGTACATGAGATTTTCACCTCATACGGCTCCTCCAGGACCACAAAGAAATCTAAGGACCGGATCGGCATTCTTTATGGCGATATGTTCTAGATCGCGTAAAAATCTATTGAGAGGTCCCGAATTAGACCAATGTAATTCTGTCTGCTATAATAAAACAAAAAAAGTACTTCTGAATTGATCTCATCCTTTAATAATTTAGAATGTTTTTTTGAGTAATAACTTAAACCTTCAATAAAATACTCCTTCTATAAATATTCATAGATATTTGAACCCAGCTTTTTCAATTACGAATAAAGAATTAGATATTACATTAGTTCATAAATAATGCCAAGAATTTGCTTTCTATATAAATTAAAGAATAAAGATCTTTCTCTCTCTTTTTTTATTCATTTTTTATTGTAATTGCAGTCTTTCTACTTTTTCGTTCCTATTCTTGTTTCTAAAAAGTGGATTCAAAAAAAGTAAAGGATTATTTCGTTCTTGATAGTAATTTCTTTAATCGGTGGATAGGAGCATACTCTGGATCGGAATCATGGGGAGTACTACCTGATCATTTCTACTAACGTAAAGCCCCAATTGGTCTTCCTTTTATGCGGAAACGGCCCTTTGTATAATTTACATAATCTCTATTACTAATCCCTTGTGTAATTTGGTGTTTCTAACCATCCACTCATTTTTGCCCAATCGCCTGTTATGGTAGTCGGGTAATATAGCCAAACGCTAATGAAAACCCCATACAGTTGATCTTGTGAACCCGCTTCAAGCCATGATGCCCAACCAACCAATCTTGGGGTAAACAGTCTCTACTGCTTATATTTACTTTTGCTTAATCCTGGTACATAGGAAATGAGACTCGACTTCTTACTGCAAACTTATAAGCTGTTTTTTTTCACTCATAGAACTATCTGATTTAGTTCATCAACACTAACGATGAACAAAAAACGGAGACTATCTATTCAACGCTTTCCGCGAAAGAACGGAAATAGTCAAAAGTTTATGTCTCAACGAATCACACGTAGAGATATTGATAACACGCATAGAGTTAATGGTATTTCATAACTAATGGATTGAGCAGCTGCCCGTAAACCACCTAAAAAGGAATATTTATTATTTGATCCATATCCTGATATAAGAAGTCCAATAGGAGCAATACTTGAAATAGCGATCCATAAAAAAACCCCGATATTTATATCAGCTAGGATAAGATGATAACCAAAAGGAATTACTGAATAACTTAGTAAAATTGATATGACCGCTACCGATGGTCCGATACTGAATAAACCACTATCTCCTCTAGATGGAATAATATTTTCTTTAACAAGTAGTTTTGTCCCATCTGCTATAGCTTGGAGAATTCCTAAAGGGCCGGCATATTCAGGTCCAATACGTTGTTGTATCCCTGCGGATAGTTCTCTTTCTAACCACACAATTACTAGTACACCTATTGTTATTCCCAATACAAGAGTAAAAATAGGTATAAACATCCATATGATCCCATAGATCTCCTTTAAAGACTCCAATCTGTAAAAAGAATTGATATCTTGTATTTCTGTTCTATCAATTATCATTTCAACGGTCAACTTCTCCCATAATGATATCTATACTACCTAGTATCGTCATAATATCAGCCAATTTCATTCTTTTAACTAACTGAGGAAGAATTTGCAAATTGATAAAACCTGGCGGTCGTATTTTCCATCGCCAAGGAAAAACACTTTGATCTCCTATCAAAAAAATGCCCAACTCTCCCTTTGGTGCTTCGATTCTCGCATAAAGTTCTTGTTTCGACAATTCAAAAGTGGGCGAAGGCTTTTTACTAATGAATCGATATTCAAAATCATTCCATTTTGGATCCCTTACTATATCAAAGCATCGGTTTTCTAAATTCTCATAGGGCCCTCCTGGAATTCCTTCCAGAGCCTGTTGAATAATTTTTATAGATTCCGTCATTTCGCCGATTCGTACTAAATAACGAGCTAACGAATCCCCTTCTTTTTGCCATTTGATTTCCCAATTAAATTCGTCATAACACTCATAATGATCAACTTTACGAAGATCCCACTTTATTCCGGAAGCTCGTAGCATTGGTCCTGATAAACCCCAATTTATTGCTTCCTCTTCGCTAATAATCCCTACTCCCTCAACTCGGTCTAAAAAAATAGGATTTCGTGTAATAAGGTTTTGATATTCAGCAACCCCTGTTAAAAAATAATCACAGAAATCTAAACATTTATCTATCCAGCCATGGGGTAGATCAACAGCGACTCCTCCGATACGAAAATAATTATGCATCATTCTCATACCAGTGGCAGCTTCGAATAGATCATATACTAATTCTCTTTCTTTGAAAATATAGAAGAAAGGGGTTTGTGCCCCAATATCGGCCATAAAAGGTCCGAGCCATAACAAATGAGAAGCTATACGACTCAACTCCAACATAATTATTCTGATATAGCTGGCTCTTTTCGGTACTTGAATATTTCCTAACTGCTCTGGTGCATTTACGGTTATCGCTTCTGTGAACATAGTAGCTAAATAATCCCACCTTGTTACATAAGGCAAATATTGTATAATTGTTCGGTTTTCTGCTATTTTTTCCATTCCTCTGTGTAAATAACCCAATATTGGTTCACAGTCAATAACATCTTCACCATCTAGAGTAATGATGAGTCGAAGAACACCATGCATTGATGGGTGCTGAGGACCCATATTTACTATCATGAGGTCTTTTTTTGTAGCTGGTACATTCATAGGTTTTTCCCCGATTGATTCTTCCACGAATTGCCGAAAATAATAAAAATTCAAGATCGAACATAAAATAATTAAAGTTCTTTAAAATTTAAATTAGTGAGTTTTTGGCTCACGAATTTCCAACCGACCAATTAATTCTTTATAACGTACTCGATTTTTCTTTGACAAATAAGCTAGTAATCGTTGACGTTTTCCCAGAATTTTACGTAAACCTCTCTGAGATAAATAGTCTTTTCTGTGCAATTCCAAATGTGAAGTAAGTCGTCGTATCTTATTAGTGAAACTTAATACTTGAAATTCAACAGACCCCGGGTTTTCTTCTTTTTTTTCTTGGAAAAAAACTGAAATGAATGAATTTTTTACCATAAAACGTAAATTGCTCCCCCTTTTATTGTTTAAAGATATTTTTTTTATTGTTAATTTTACTGATCAGAAATAATAAAAAAGAATAATGCTAACCATTTGAATCGGGTATACTAAATTAAGTTATCTACTCTTAATTTTCTCAAAAAAAAATTCCGTTGATTTTTTTATTTATAGATCGAATTATCATGGAATGTAAGATACTACATGTATGTATTAGTTTGCTTTGAAATATTAGATATGTTACCTGATATCTGATATCTAGCAAAAATTTATCGTCGTCTATTTTTAAATTGTGGATATTGATATTGTGGATACATATGTAGCCTTAACACACTGAAACTACTGCTATTAGTGGTATCAAACCAATAGCGATTCATACAAGCTAAATCTTCTAATCGATAAGTGGGCCACAGAAAGAACTTTAATTTTTTTAATTTATTTTTATCTATATCAAGACTTGGGCTTGTATCCAAAAATTTAACACAGTTTTTTACGTTCGTTCCATCCCAAAGTATGGGATTTAGACCCGCACCCTTCCCTTTTCTTGAATTGAATGAAATTACAATTCTCAATTCTCTCCGACGTCTAGGTGATAAAATATTTTCGGGAACGAGCAAAGCATAATCGTTTTTATCTCTATTTCCAGTTATTTTTTGATGTCTTGTAAGGGATTTTAAAAAATTATTTTTATCACCATATCTTTGATTAATGCGATCTTTATTCTTATGAACCAATGAAATACTTATGCTTTGATATCTAATAAATTGTCCATTCGTTTTGACAGACAGACGAACCGGTTCGATGCTAACCCCCCCTCCTTTCACCAATTCGGGAATATGGACATCCTTGTGACTCAGCATTATATTGAAAATCATTTCGCCTCGTTGCAGAGAGGATATAAAAACTTTTCGCGGGCTTCTCAGTCTAAGCAGGAGACAATATACCTTGATATTATTGATTAGTTGTTGATTAAAAAAAGAATCATTTCTAAATTGAATAAGCAAATTATTTTGTAGTAAAAAATCTAATTCTGTTTCTGTAGCGCTTGTGTTTTGCTTTTTATTTGTATGGTTTTTTATGACTGATCCCGCATAATCTTCTTCAATATATTTTTTTTCATTGATGTTTTTATTTGTACTAATCGGTGCATTTCCCTGAAAAAAATAAAAAAGTAATTTTATGGGTATGACCCAGGGTTTTATTTTATATGAATTATAAAGTAACATAACTTCTGGGAAGAACCAAAGTTCAAAATCGGATATGGCCTTGCTTTGTATTTCTTCATTCATTCCCATCCAACCAAATTGTTTTTTATTGAAGGGGTTGATGTCTTCATGAATTGTGAGATAAAAAGGATATTTCTTATACATTTTATCAACTTTTTGATCGTGACTAGTCTGTTTATTACTGGTGCTATGGATCCAAGCCTCACTAGTGAGCTTCTTTCTAACACTAAAATGGATAATTTTCCAATCCGCATATTTTCTATCCGGATTTTTAGCCATAATAGCATCTTTTCCAAGATAATTCTTGATAAGTATAATCGCCAACCCATCAAATAATTTTTGTTTATCTATGTTGTAATTATAAGAAATATTTTCGGTATTGTTTACGTGTAATGATGATACATAACTGTAGGAGTTCCTCTTAGCTTCATAATTAATAGATTTAGATGAGAAGAGGTCATATTCAGAGTGTCTTTTAAAATTAAAATTTTCTTTTTTATTTGGTAATAGAGAATAAGTTTCTTTTTCATATGAATACCATTTGTTTAAATCTTTTTGGGGGGCTTTATTAACTCTATTTTGCCATTTTTGGGCTACTAATTTAGACCATTGAATTTTAGATAAATTATATTGATAATGAACCCTTAACCAATTTTTCCATTGATTCAGTCTAGAATTACGAAGTTTTTTATTTTTTAATTCGGAACTAAATATTCCTTGTGTTCTAAAATATCCCGTTAGTTCGTTTTTCTTTAAAACGGGTGTTCCGTGATATTGAAGAACAGATCTTAAGTTAATAACGTGGGTTTTTGATAATTTGTAAAATACATATGCTTGTGACAAAGAAGGTAAGTTCTTTGAATATTTTTTAATATTACTAATATTAGAAAGTGACTTTATAAAGTGAATTTGTGTGTTTTTTTTTTTATCAATTCTTGTTGCTTTAATATAAATAGTGTAAATGTATTTTTTAACTTTTTTTGTTGTTGATTCAAGAAAAACTTGTGTGTCGATCCGAAGAATATTAATCATACCTAAGAAGTATATCCTTTGAAATAAAAATTGTATAAAAAAATGTGATTTACGGATTAATCTAATCTTTCTTCTTTTTAACACCTGAAAAATATATATATAGGATTCTAATCTGTTAGCATCATTACTTTTTTTGTTCGAACTAATGTTTTTTTCTGAAGTTAGATTTTTTTTTTTTAGTTTGTTTATTTGAGTTATGATTAGGCTTGTTCTATCAGTCAGCTCTTTTGTTTTTTTTTCTGGCAGTGAATAACTTCTCCAATCAATAGATTTTAGTTTACTGGATGGTTTATAAATAATAATATTACGGATTAAAAAATCTTTTTCTTTTTTAGTTTCACGCAACTCATATACTTCTACTAATCCAAATAATAGCTTTGGGTTTATTTTTTCTAATTCTTTTTTTATTTTTTTTATAAGGAGAATGCTTTTTTGAATTGTTGTTGAGACCCTTAGAGAGAAATTTGTTCGTTCGTTTAATCTTCTTAGAATTGGAAAACAATTTGGCTTCCTTTTTAGAAGCATTTTTCCAAGTTCTTTTAAAATAGGTGCAAAAAAGGAGGATCGTTTTCGGGGAGAGCAAAAAGGTAGGTCGGTTTCCATCCCCCAAACAGTTAAAAAACAAAAATCATATTTGTGTGTTTTTTTTTCTCTATAAGGAGAGTCTGGATTAGATCGGTGCCAAGGTTTCAGACGGAAAGGAAAGAGTATCTTTATTTGAATACCCTCTGTTAACCAGTTTGTTGGAAATTCATTGTCTGCTAATTGAACACCGTTATAGGTGCATTTAACATATCTTTCCTTCTTCCAATCGGTTAAATCCTCAGACCATTCTGGAAAGTCAAATAATAGCAGACGACCAAGATTTTTAGCTATTATAAAAGAGGGTAGTAGAATATATTTTCTAAGGATTGCTTGTGTTAGTAATATTGAACTTCTTATTACTTGACCCAATAGAATAGTATCCCAAATTTCTGCTGTTTCGATCTGCGCTTTTTCTTGCATTTTGTGCTTGTAACTTTTATCTACTCTTAGTTTATCTTTTTTTTTTTTAGCTTCCTCCACATAATCCGAAATTTTAAATTCTGTCTTTTTACCCATCCTAGTTATAAAAATAAATTTCATCAGTTTGGAGATATCAAACGCAAAAAATAGAGGGCTTTCTATTCTGTCCATGAAAAGGGGGGAATGGGCGTTCGCTTGAACCTGTTTTGAAATAATCATTTTCCGTCGTTGAGCGCGCATCGATCCTTTTATTATCTCTCGACGAAAATCGGATTGTTCATAATAACGTAATAAAGTTACTTCCTCTGTTTGAAGGGTATTATCGGGATTCTGCTGATTATCATTAAAAATTATTATAAATTTAGCTTTTCTTGAACGAATCTGAGGATCCTCTGCCAGGCCTTCGTCATTTGCTTTTTGTTCGTGTTCGAAATCGTTGATTAATTTATATGACCATCGAGGTATTTTTTTGCGTATTTCTTTTATGCTTACTCCAAGATATTTTTTTATAATTGTCTGATCGTTGGTATCAGTTAGAACTGCATTGAATAATAATTTTAAAAATTTGGATTTAGAATCCAAATTTTTTTTTTCTAGAAAAAAAGAAAGTCTTTTCACATTTAAATACGATGGTGATTCTGTATTTAATTTACTAATAAAGTTAAAAAAAGGTTCTATTTCCGTTGATAATGATTTTCTATCAAACGCATACATATCCATTTTTTGATCAAATTCTACATAATCAGTATTAGTAGTAAAAAGCATACCATGGATCTTATTTATCCAAAGAGTTCCCATGTCATTTTCGATGGAGGGTGAAAACAAAAAGGCAATTGTTCCACGATAGGGACCAGTCAAGAGAGGATCATATTTTTTCGGCAAGTATGCTTTTTTGATCTTATTATTACATAATTTCGTTCTTTTTTTTATTACATACATAGGAACAGATCCCTTGTCTATAGCCTGTAGTCTACTTAGAAATTCATTGCTTAGATTCTTTTCTTTTTGGTCTTTGGTATGAACCCATTGATTATACAGTTCATAAGAGAAGTGATTTTCCATTGTATTTGTGTACAAAGTCATTTTTCTTTGTATCATTTCCAAAAAAGTTGACAAACTGGATGGATACGTAAAAGATATTCTTTGGTTGCCATCACTTCGACATGTGTAAAAA